CATCGGGATAAATCTGCCCCCTTCCCCTGTTCCCACCAACGTATATAGGATATTTTAAGAAGTAAACATCTTTCTTAGTAGCAGGGTCCGGTGAAAGAATAGGAAAGGTGATTTCCCTATATTTCTGACCAGGAACAGGCCCTATCACAAGAATATTTTTTTGAGTCGGGCGATAAATCTGAAAAGACAGATTACCCATCCTTTCTTTCATTTGGGGAGAAATACGATCAGGAGGCGCTAGTTCGAATCCATCCGGTAAAATAAGAACCGCCCCTACATTCAAGGACCCCTTTTTCCCATTAGAAAGAACTTGTTTCAGTTGCATATCATACGGGATTCTAACAACTGCTTCAAATACAGTATCAGGAAGTACTGCTTGTGGAACCTCAATATCCACGGGCTTATTAGCTAAATGGCAATTGGCGCATACAATACGCCCGGTTGCTTCTCGTGGATTTTCATAACTCTGTTGTGCAAAAATGGGATATGCGTGTGAAATCGATGCCCAAGTTATTATATATATCAATAGCATGATCGATAGAGACATGGATCGAGTCATCTGCTCCTTTACCCAAGAAAAGATATTTCTATTTTGCATGGTCCAATCATTGATCCTAAAAATTGATACATTTATACAATAAATTAGGTAGGCTGCTAGTAGAGTTTCCTATCCACGATTAGACTATTTTATTATTTTACTGGAACTGGAATAGGAATACTCCTCTGGATGAAGAAAAAGAGAAAGAGTGCTTAAGATTTTGACTGGTTTGTTTATGGACGAAGTAAGAAAGATTATCATTGGATTCATATTAGTGAATCATTCTTTAGTCTTTCATTGAATGATAAATCACTACAAGCGAGGGAGATACACGATTTAAATAATGGAAAATCCAATATTTAAAAAAGGTATCTAGAATGACTGGAAAAATGGAAACAAGAACAGATAGAATTTGATCATTATGAGAAAATCCAAAATCCTTGTAGACAAAAGAAATTATTAGTTTCCAACCACGAGGCGAATGGAATCCAATACAAAAATCAGTTAACAAAAGAATAGAAAAGGCTTTTATTGTGTCGCTTAAATTATAGAGAAATTCTCGAACCCAAGAATTAAGAATGGCAAGTTCTTCATTACACAGAATAGAATAACCACTTAGAATAGCAAAACTTATTATATTTGTCGAGAAATGCAAAATGGTATGGATATGACCCTCGTTGTGCATCTTAACCAATTGTATTGTTTCTTCGTGGATTCCTATACGAAGCTTTTGTATATGCGTCTCCGGGTACTCCTTTATCATTTCGTCCAAAAAAAAGAGTTCTTCTAATTCTATGAATTTCTCTAAAATCTTCTTTTCTTGAATATCATTCAAAAAAGTTTCGGATTTACTAGTATTCCACCAATTACTAACCCAAGACTCTATACTTTTGTTAAATGAGAAAGAGATCCACCAGGGTAAAAAGACTATAGATGCAAGATATGGAAAGGGGGCAAATGTTTTATTTTTTGTCATTTGGAATCAGTCAATTTTTAATGAAATGAAGCGACTTCCTGGCTGGATTCTACTCAATCTTGTATTTTTATGAAAGAGGAGCTCTCTAGCAAAAAAAAAACAAAAAAGGATTGGATTCCTGGGCCTCTTGCCCAATGCAGAGAAAAATGCTTCAGTTCATTTCAAAATACTTCAATAGGTACGCGCAAGAAATAGGCCAATTCAGCAGCTTTTTGTTCAATTTCTCGTGGAGTCAAATTCTCATCAGTACGAGTCAGCGGAAGGGCCCCCTGACCTCTGATTTCCATATAAAGTACACGACGAGGATAAAGACCCTCTATAACTTCGATTCGAATCGATTGGATATCTCTCATAAGGAATCGAAAGAAAATGCGACGATTTCTTCCAGGAAATCCCCAACGAAAAATACAAACTTTTCCCTTTTTTCTATCGAATTGCTCATAACCACTACCTACATTCCACCAAATAGCACACCACAAATAAGAGCTAACGAAGAGACCCGCGATCCCATAGAAGGACATCACGACCCCTTGTGGAAAAAAAAGGATTTGCTGAGATGGAAATAAGGATATCAGATTCCGACCAAGATAACTAGAAGTTCCAACCAATAGGAATCCTAATGAACCTAAAAAAAGGATACAGGCCCAAAGGAAATTACTTGTTTTCCGAGACCCCGTTATAAGTTCTATCCATATACGTTCTGATCGCCAGTTCATACTAGATCCAGGTGCATTTTATTGGAATTGAGAGAATAACCCAAGCGAAAAAGTAACTTTCACCAACTAGCACTATTAGAATTGGAATCATTAGGAATAATTCTAATTATATAGAACTCTTTTTCTTTTATAGAATATTATATAATAATTAAGGTCTTTCAAGCAAAGTCATTTTCATATTTTACTCCCGTTGGAGCTAGATAATCTTGTTTTTTTGAACATGAATAGATAAAGAAGCCATTGCAATTGCAGGAAATACTAGGCCCACGATAGGTACAAAAAAAGCAGGGAAGCTGAAAGTTTCCATAGACTAGATACCTCGATTGAATATTTTAACCTCTTATCTTAGAAAGTAAAGATAAAGTAAAGAGATCTTAAGTATATTAAGTATAGATAATGTACATAGACTATGTACATTATCTATACTTAATATACTTAAGATTCGTCCTTTTTTTTATTCTTCTTTTTTTATTCTTCTTCTTGTACTTTCATCTACATGATTTTTTATATCATGATATAAAAAATCATGTAAATAACAAAAAGAAAAAGAAGAAGGGTTTTTTCCCAAGGCTTTTGTAGCCTTCGTAATAAAAATCGGACTAAAAATGCCGGAACAAGAAAGCCTGCAAGGCTAATGAATGAGTACAAAACTTCACGTTTTGTATCCTTATCTATGTTATGAATGATGATATACAGCCTTTTCAGAATAAAAAGGCTTTTTCTTACAAATACCTTGACTTTATGAAAGATTCAGTCGAGATTTCTTTTCATTTTTGATTTTTTTGGTTTCTTTATTATTAAGATTAAGTATTTAACTTAACATCTCAAATCTCTATCTTGTATGTACTGCCGTTAATTCTGATTCCTGTTTATCTACTTTACTTCTACTTATGGATTTGAATGGGCCTGTATGCATAAGAAAGACCCGCCTTCTTGGAATTGTAAATAAGGTGGATCTTTCTTATGCATGTTCAATTACTCGGATATAATAAGATGACCGCGGTTAATTGAATAGAATAGATCTCAGTTTCGGTTATTCTAGTTATATCATATATACGAATTGTTGTTTTATTGTTAAAAACAACAACTTGTTGTTTCCATAATTAGATTAGAAATTAGACCTTTTTTCGCGGTTATTGTTCTCTGTCTTGTGGTGTGAGACCCCCTTTAAATTGGATGAAGTTCCTCTATTATATATATGCGGCTATAACAAATCCCCCTTTTTTTGACTTTCATTTTGATTCACCGGAAAGAAACCATGAAGTTGAAACAACTCACTCAGAACGCCTTTTAAAGGATTACGTGGTACGATTGGGTCGAATAAGCCTTTCTCGAATAAATACTCAGTCTCTTGTGAACCTTCAGGTATTTCGGTTTTCAATGTTTCTTCAATTACTCTTTTACCCGCAAATGCAATGTAGGCATTAGGTTCGGCAATAATGATATCCCCTAACATACCAAAGCTGGCGGTCACTCCACCGGTTGTAGGAGATGTAAGGATCGATACATATAATACGTTTTTATTTGATTGATAGTTATATGAAGCGGAAGATATTTTTGCCATTTGCATCAAACTCAAACTCCCTTCTTGCATACGGGCTCCCCCGGAAGCACACACTATAATAACAGGTAGAGATTTATCAGTAGCATATTCGATCAAACGGGTTATTTTCTCGCCTACTACAGATCCCATACTCCCCCCCATGAACTGAAACTCCATAACCCCAATTGCTATGGGAATGCCATTTAATTGACCTATGCCTGTTTGAACAGCCTCATTTAACCCTGTCTCTTTTTGATAAGAATCAATACGATCGATATAAGACTCCTCCTCCTCCTTCGAATCAGTGGGGCCCGCACAACAAGCCATTCCGTCACCCATTGGAGCCCGCGCCGAATCAAATTCAGGGGCCACAGAAATAATGTCCTCATCGCCATCTTTTTTATCTTCATAGGCATCCTCCTCCTCCGAATCAAATTCAAGGGCCACAGAAAACATGTCCTCATCCATTGGAGCCCAAGTGCCGGGATCAATCAAAAGTTCAATTCTATCTGAACTACTCATTTTCAAATGAGACCCACAGTGTTCACAAATATTCAATTTTTCCTTCAAAAACCTCTTATAATTTAATTCATAACAATTTTCGCATAGAACCCACAAATCCTTGTAATTTATACTTATACTGGGATTTTGTTGCATATGGGAATCGCTTTCTTCATGGGAATCCATTTCATAACAAATGGAAGTAACAATGTATCTAATAGCCTTTTGGTCTACATTAGAAATGTCACTATTCATAAGGATTTCAATTTCAATATCAAGATAATTGTCAATGCAATTTAGAATGTAACTATTCAAACTATATCTAGATCTAGAAAGTGCTTTTTCTAGTTTACTTCGAAACAGGGGAAGGGGCTCATTGTCAATCTCAAAAATATTATTTTCAATATCAAAATATATGGAATAATTGTGACCATCACTGTCTTGAACTAAAAAAGAAGTATCATCAGAGAGGAAACTCGGAATGCCTATGACATGGAATAAATGATCAACATTATCGCAAGAGGAGCTCTCACTATCCTCCCAACTATGAGTGTTTTTATCTATAAGGGGGTCTTCGCTTCCATTAGTATTTCCAATAGGACCAAAATCCTCCATTGATTTCCTTAGGACACACCTGTATGCTAACTTCCTCTTAAAGAACATCGAATTGAACCGCCAGTTTTCCTTTTCCATACAGCCTTCCTACTCCCTTATTTGAATGAAAAT